GAAATTTATAAGACAAGAAAAGATAATAACTACTAATACGAATAATAAAAGGGTGTACGAATAATAAAAGGGTGGATTATCGTATATATATATTTCATGTAGAAACATGTAGAAAGATGAATTAGAAACATGTAGAAAGATGAATAGGTCCATTTATTTATATATTTATTGTAATTTATTTATATATTTATTGTATTTTATTAATTAATATATATTTCTTAAATTAATTAATATATATTTCTTAAATTAATATATATTTCTTAAAACATATACTTATAGACTCCCTATCCCTATTAAGTATATATATACTCACTTAGGTATACTTAGTATAATATAACAATTATATATGAATTATAAGATATCTTTATAACAATATAAGGATAAGGTTCAAATATAAAACAATAAATATAACAATAAATAACAGGTACAAATATTAAATCGAGGTACCCATTCTATGATAACTCTCAACAGTCTCCCCTCCATTTTTGTGCCTTTAGTGGGCTTAGTATTTCCGGCAATTGCAATGGCTTCTTTATCTCTTTATGTTCAAAAAAACAAGATTTTTTAGATACAACAAGGACAAATCTTATATATATATTTTTTCAAGACTTACTTGGATCATAACACGGATATCTATTTAGTAAAATATGGTATAATATGCGGCTTCCTTCGAGCATAAGCTCTTATGTATGTGTAAACATGATAAATGAATTATAACTATTTTCAAATAGATCGGGATCGGGGAGAATTTCTGAAATGTAAAGTCAATATATCTATATGTATTAGGAAATCATATGAAAGGGATGTTATTATTTTAGTTTGGATCTAAGAAATTCGATGAATTATCCCTAAAGGTTCACATCATAATAGTGCTGGTTGATGAGAGTTACTTCGGAAACAAAAAAAAGTAAAAAAAAAAATTATTTTTGTTATTCTCCCAATTCCAATAAAATGCAACTAGGTCTAGTTAGAGTATGAGTTGGCGATCAGAACGTATATGGGTAGAACTTATAGCGGGGTCTCGAAAAACAAGTAATTTCTGTTGGGCCTTTATTCTTTTTTTAGGTTCATTAGGGTTTTTATTGGTTGGAACGTCCAGTTATTTTGGTAGGAATTTTATATCTTTATTTCCTTCTCAGCAAATAATTTTTTTTCCACAAGGTATCGTGATGTCTTTCTATGGGATCGCAGGTCTTTTTATTAGCTCCTATTTGTGGTGCACAATTTTGTGGAATGTAGGTAGTGGTTATGATCGATTCGATATAAAAGAGGGCATAGTGTGTATTTTTCGTTGGGGATTTCCTGGAAAAAATCGTCGCATATTCCTCCGATTCCTTATGAAAGACATTCAGTCCATCAGAATAGAAATTAAAGAGGGTATTTATGCTCGTCGTGTCCTTTATATGGAAATAAAAGGACAAGGAGCCATTCCCTTGACTCGTACTGATGAGAATTTTACTCCACGAGAGATTGAGCAAAAAGCTGCTGAATTGGCCTATTTCTTGCGTGTACCAATTGAAGTATTTTGAAAAAAGGAACTGAAGAATGAATACTTTGCAAGAGATAAAAAACTCAAGAATCATCTTTTTTTCTATAGCATAACTTAACTGAAGTTTCTTCAGAACGCTTACTCGAGCCAAAGCAAACGTATATGAAACAATTCTAAAACTAAATTGTTTATGTCCACAATTTTTTTGATGCGTATGTAAATCCACTTAACTCAATTCAGTAACAAATCTAAATGATAGATTCATCATATATCAAAACAAAACATTTCATCATAAAGTAAAGAATTTTTTTTTCTAAATACTAAATATTTGATATTTTGATAGAACGGGAGTTCTTTCGTCTCGAAATCCGACTACTATTAATTTGAAGAGGGCTCTTTCTTATTCTATATTCTTTCTAAATTCAAGGACTAACCGCTGTACTGAATCACAAAAAAATCCGGAAATACATCGATGACTTGTAATAGAACTTATGCTTGATAGAAATATTAGTATCATATAGAGTCGACGAATGAGGTGCGTTCATTAAAAATTTTAAAATTCACAGACGAAAAAATGGCAAAAAAGAAAGTATTAATTTCCCTTCTATATCTTGCATCTATAGTATTTTTGCCTTGGTGGATCTCTCTCTCATTTAATAAAAGTCTGGAATCTTGGTTTACTAATTGGTGGAATACTAGGCAATCCGAAATTTTTTTGAATGATATTCAAGAAAAGAGTATTCTAAAAGAATTCATAGACTTAGAGGAACTCTTACGTTTGGACGAAATGATAAAGGAATACCCGGAAACACATTTACAAAAGCCTCGCATCGAAATCTACAAAGAAACGATCCAATTGATCAAGATGCACAACGAGGATCGCATCCATACAATTTTACACTTCTCGACAAATATAATCTGTTTCGGTATTCTAAGTGGTTATTCTATTCTAGGTAATGAAGAACTTGTTATTCTTAACTCTTGGTTTCAAGAATTCCTATACAACTTAAGCGACACAATAAAAGCTTTTTCTATTCTTTTATTAACTGATTTATGTATAGGATTCCATTCGCCCCACGGTTGGGAATTAATGATTGGCTCTGTCTACAAAGATTTTGGATTTGCTCATAATGATCAAATTATATCCGGTCTTGTTTCTACTTTTCCAGTCATTTTAGATACAATTTTTAAATATTGGATCTTTCGTTATTTAAATCGTGTATCTCCTTCACTTGTAGTGATTTATCATTCAATGAATGACTGAAAAGTGATCGAACGATCCAATTATAATATTTGTTACTTTGTACATAAGCAAAACATTCAAAATTGTACTTACTACCCATCCAAGGGATTCCTCCAATATTCCAGTAAAATTATTTATATTTAATATTTAAGTAAATAGCAAAATTATAGATAGGGAACTATACTAGCGACCTACCTAATTTTATTGTAGAAATTTTCGGGATCAATGATTGGACCATGCAAACTAAAAATACCTTTTCTTGGATAAAGAAAGAGATTACTCGATCCATTTCCGTATCGCTCATGATATATATACTAACCCAGGCACCCCTTTCAAATGCATATCCCATTTTTGCACAGCAGGGTTATGAAAATCCACGAGAAGCGACTGGCCGTATTGTATGTGCCAATTGCCATTTAGCTAATAAACCCGTGGATATCGAGGTTCCACAAGCGGTACTTCCTGATACTGTATTTGAAGCAGTTGTTCGAATTCCTTATGATCTGCAACTGAAACAAGTTCTTGCTAATGGTAAAAAAGGAGCTTTGAATGTCGGGGCTGTTCTTATTTTACCCGAGGGGTTTGAATTAGCCCCTCCCGATCGTATTTCGCCCGAGATTAAAGAAAAGATAGGAAATCTGTCTTTTCAGAGCTATCGTCCCACTAAAAAAAATATTCTTGTGATAGGTCCGGTTCCTGGTCAGAAATATAGTGAAATCACCTTTCCTATTCTTTCCCCGGACCCCGCTACTAAGAAAGATGTGCACTTCTTAAAATATCCCATATATGTAGGCGGGAACAGGGGAAGGGGTCAGATTTATCCCGACGGGAGCAAGAGTAACAATAATGTTTATAATGCTACAGCAGCAGGTATAGTAAGCAAAATAATACGAAAAGAAAAAGGGGGGTACGAAATAACCATAGCGGATGCATCGGATGGACGTCAAGTGGTTGATATTATCCCTCCAGGACCGGAACTTCTTGTTTCAGAGGGCGAATCCATCAAACTTGATCAACCATTAACGAGTAATCCTAATGTGGGTGGATTTGGTCAGGGAGATGCGGAAATAGTACTTCAAGATCCATTACGTGTCCAAGGTCTTTTGCTCTTCTTGGCATCTGTTATTTTGGCACAAATCTTTTTGGTTCTTAAAAAGAAACAGTTTGAGAAGGTTCAATTGTCCGAAATGAATTTCTAGATCTGCGGATTTATCAACATCAAGCTCTAAAAATAAACAAATTTTTGTTGGGAATTATGTATGATCAAAAAAATTTTGCTTATTTATATTCTTTATTCTACCGGATTTCGGGAATTACTTAATACCGCATTCCTGGTCATAGTATATTGTGAAGGCGACTGACTGTTTTACTTAACTCTTCTTTATTTATTTGTTTTTTCAATCCAAATTGAAACGGTATGATATAGAATGAATCAATAGTTTTATATTTGACTAGAATCAAAACATTTTATATTTGACTAGAATCAAAACAAAAGATAAATAAGCGGAGAATAGAAACCAAAGTATAAATGAGAGGAACAAAGGATTTTAGGGGAGATTGTTCGTCTCCTAGTCCTTGACACAAGAAACGGAATTTTACCCAACCCTTTCTTGTGTCGAATTAATAAAGATTCTCGATCCCATTCGTAAAAAATGGATATTTGTAGTTTTCATTTTTTTTTTTTTTTTATATTTATATATAGGTTTATTTTATCATAACCCTTTTTTTTTTTTTTTTTAGATTTCTTACGTAACATAGTGGTAGTGGACAAATAAATATAGGTCAATTTATTGAGCAATATAGAACTTCTTCAATTTCAACGAACTTATAAAAAAAAATTTCACTTTTATTAGATTAAATATTTATTAGATTAAATGGAGTAAGGTTCTATTCTATTAGTATAGAAAGGGTTTGCATGATATCTGATTGATAGAAATATATTCTATTTCTATATAATTGTGAGTCATCCAAAAAGGGTAAATCGAGTGATTCCTTCTTTGTTTTAAGTATTGACAGATACTATTGAGTAACAGATGTTCTGAATCAATTAACGAAGTTCATTTTTTAAAAACATCATCAGAAAAGGTGGATGTTTTTGAAACATCTCTAAAAAAAAATATTATGATTATTAAGAACTCAACGGGACTTACCCCCTCTTTCCTTGTCTGATTCGAGGGGGATCCCGTTGAGTTCTTATGCTTTCATGTCTACAACTCAGTTCATCCGATTATTACAGGGATGAACCTAATCCGGAATATGAACCATAAA